GCTCCCATAGTTGAGAACAACGATGGCTTTTCAGGCCGTAGGTCTTGGGTAAAATCCAGGTGGGAGTATATGACTTATTTTGTAGTTTTTCTTGGGTTTAGTTTTGTGTTAGGAGCTTTAGCCGTAGCATCTAACCCCTCTCCGTATTACGGGGTAGTGGGGTTGGTGTTGGGGTCTGTGGCGGGGTGTGGGTGGTTGTTGGGTTTGGGGGTCTCTTTTGTGTCTCTGGTGTTGTTTATGGTGTATTTAGGTGGGATGTTGGTGGTTTTTGTTTATTCAGTGTCGCTGGCGGCGGACCCGTTTCCTGGGGCTTGGGGGGATTGGCGGGTGGTAGGGTATGGGTTGAGTTTTGTTCTGTTAGTGCTTGTGGTGGTTGTTTTTGGGGGGTTTGTTGAGTTTTGGAAAGTTGCGGTAAGTACTGTTGATGGTGGAGGGGTGTTTTTTACACGGTTGGATTTTAGTGGTGTGGCTGTGTTTTATTCTTGTGGTGTAGGGTTGTTTTTGGTGGCTGGGTGGGGGTTGTTGTTAACGTTGTTTGTCGTGTTAGAGGTTGTGCGGGGGTTATCTCGGGGGGCAATTCGGGCGGTTAGGGGGGTCAGAAAATAGTTTATTGGAAAATGCCGGCTTTGGGAGCCGGAGAAAGAGGTTTGAGTCCTTTTTTTCTGAGTCACTCTAAGAAGGTTGTAGTCTTCGATCTTTGGTTTACAAGACCAATGTTTTGTTGTAAACTATTAGAGTATTTTAGTAGCGAAGTATTTTGTTTTCTAGGGCTCCGGTGATTGGGAAGAGGAGAAGTAAGATGGCGAAATAGGTGAGGGAGGCGAGTTGTCCGATGATGATGAATGGGTGTTCTACTGGTTGGCTGCCCACTCATGTTAGGATTAGGAGGTTAGCAGTTAGAAGTCAGAATAGGAGTTGAGAGAGGGGGCGGAATGTTATTGCTCGCTGTTTGGATTTGTGTAGGAGGGGGATGAGGAAGAGGATTAGTACTGAGGCTGCTAGTGCGAGGACTCCTCCAAGTTTGTTAGGGATTGAGCGTAGAATGGCGTATGCAAATAAGAAGTATCATTCGGGCTTGATATGTGGAGGGGTGACTAGGGGATTTGCTGGTGTGAAGTTTTCTGGGTCCCCTAGAAGATTTGGGTTGAAGAAGGCAAGTGTTAGGAGGGGGATGAATATGAGTGAGAAGCCCAGAATATCTTTTAGGGAGAAGTAGGGGTGGAAGGGGATTTTGTCGCAATCGGATGTGAGTCCTAGGGGGTTGTTTGAGCCGGACTCGTGGAGGAAGGTGAGGTGAATTACGGTAATGCCCGCGATTGCAAATGGAAGTAAAAAGTGTAGGGCGAAGAATCGTGTTAGGGTTGGGTTGTCAACTGAAAATCCTCCTCAGGCTCACTCTACTAGGGTTTGTCCAATATAGGGGATGGCTGAAAATAGGTTGGTGATAACAGTGGCTCCTCAGAATGATATTTGTCCTCATGGGAGGACATATCCTACGAAAGCAGTTGCTATAAGTACTAGTAGGAGGATTACCCCTGTGTTTCAAGTTTCTTTATAGAGGTATGAGCCGTAGTAGAAGCCGCGACCAATGTGGAGGTAGATGCAGATAAAGAAGAATGAGGCGCCGTTTGCATGTAGGTTGCGGATTAGTCAGCCGTATTGGACGTTTCGGCATGTGTGGGCTACGGAGGAGAAGGCGAGGGTGACATCTGCGGTGTAGTGTGTGGCTAATAGGAGGCCGGTGAGGATTTGGGTTGTAAGGCAGATTGCCAGTAAGGACCCAAAGTTTCATCAGGCGGAGATGTTTGATGGGGCGGGGAGGTCGATTAGGGAGTTGTTGATTATTTTTAGCAGAGGGTGGGATTTTCGGATGTTGGGGGCCATTGGGTTGTGGGTTATATCAGCAGGATGAGTAAGATTGATAGGGCGAATGTTCCTAGGTAGGTCTTGATTAGGCCGGTGTGCATTATGGTTGTGGTTTTGCTCATTGTTAGATGGAGGTTGGCAAAGCCTTCGGGGCCTGTTTTTTTGTATCAGGATATGTCGATTAGGTGGGAGGCAATTTTTTGTCCTTTGTTTAGTAGGTTTGTGGAGTGTAGTCGGTGGGCTAGTGGGTTGAAGTAACCTAGTGAGGATGAGAAGTTTATGAGGGTGTTTTGTTTTGGGGTTAGGGTGTGTGTATTGGAGAGTTCTAGGGCTAGGATAACTCCCAGGATTGTGACCGCGATGGCGGCGATTTTTGTGATAAGGGGTATGGTTATTGGGGGTGTTTTTGTGGGTAGAATGTAAGATGTGATGAGTAACCCTGCTGTGATGCTGCCTAGGGCAAGTCGGGTAATAGGGCGGATGGCTAGGGGATTGTTTTCGTTTATTGGTGTGATTGTGGGAATTCGGCTGGTTCCTGCTTGGACTAGAATGGTTATGCGTAGGCTGTAGGTTGCCGTGAATGAGGTAGCTAGCAGTGTAAGGAGTAGGGCTCAAGTGTTAAGGTATGAAGTGTTTAGGCTTTCAATAATTAGGTCTTTTGAGTAGAAGCCTGCTAAGAAGGGTGTGCCTGTTAGGGCTAGGTTGCCGATGGTCAGGCAGGAAGTGGTTGTTGGGAGAGTTTTTTGTAGGTGGCCTATTTTTCGAATGTCTTGCTCTCCGTTTAGGTTGTGAATGATTAATCCAGAGCATAGGAATAGCATGGCCTTGAAGAAGGCATGGGTTGAAATGTGTAGGAAGGCTAGCTGTGGGAGATCAAGGCCGATGGTTACTATTATTAGGCCTAGTTGGCTTGACGTGGAAAAGGCGATGATTTTTTTGATATCGTTTTGGGTGAGAGCGCATGTAGCGGCGAAGAGGGTCGAGAGGGCACCTAGGCATAGACATAAGGTTAGGGCTGTTTTATTGGTGGTTAGGAGGGGGTGAGTGCGGATGAGTAGGAAGATTCCGGCTACCACTATTGTGCTAGAGTGGAGTAATGCGGAGACGGGGGTTGGGCCTTCTATTGCTGCAGGGAGTCATGGGTGAAGGCCGAATTGGGCTGACTTTCCTGTAGCTGCTAGAATGAGGCCTAGGAGGGGAAGGATGGGGGTTTGGCAGGGGCTGGTAGCTTGTTGAATCTCTCATGTGTTTAGTGTGGAGGCTAGTCATGCTATGCTTAGGATGAGGCCGATGTCACCGATTCGGTTATAAATTACGGCCTGCAGGGCGGCTGTGTTGGCTTCAGCTCGTCCTTGTCATCAACCAATGAGGAGGAAGGATATGATTCCTACTCCTTCCCAGCCAATGAATAAGAGGAATATGTTGTTTGCAATAATTAATGTGAGTATGGCGATTAGAAAGATTAGGAGGTAGGTGGAGAATTTTGTAGTGTAGGGTTCTGAGGCTATGTATCATGTTGCGAATTCTAGGATAGATCAGGTTACGAATAGTGCAATGGGGAGGAAGGTTGTGGAGTATAGGTCTATTTTTAGGGTCAGGGGAATTTTGAAGTTTATGAGGAATTTTCATTCTCAGTAGGAGATTACACTTTCTATCCCTGAATAGATGAAGATGGTTGTTGGTGCTAAACTGATTAGGAAGGCTGTCTTGATGGTTCGGGTGATGGTTGTTGGGGTGTTTGAGGGGGTTTTTAGGAGAAGGGGGAGGATAATTGGGGTTAGTAGGGTTGTTAGGGTGAGTAGGGTGAGGGTGTTGAGGAGTAGTGCTGTCTCCATTACTTTTACTTGGAGTTGCACCAAGATGGGTGGTTCCTAAGACCAGTGGATTACTTTTATCCTTTAAAAGTTAAGGGGGCCGAGGTTTCAGGCTCGGATACAGGAGTTAGCAGCTCTTGTTGTCTGGACCGCCCCTTGGCAGGTAAGAAGGGTTAAACTTCTATTTTTAGAATCACAATCTAATGTTTGGGTTAAACTATACTTGCATGAGGGGATTCCAGAGATTAGTTCTGGTTTTAGGATTAGGAGGAGTAAGGGGATGATGTGGAGGGCTATAAGGAGGTGTTCTCGTGTGCTTGAGTTTTGGGTGAATGTAATGTGGGTTGGGAGGGTGCCTCGTTGGGTTATTAGAAGTATGTATAGGGTGTAGGATGCAGTTAGTAGTGTTGTAATTCCAGTTAGGATGATTGTGGGGGTAGATCAGTTGAACAGTGTAACTATGATTGTTAGTTCTGCTATGAGGTTGGTTGTGGGGGGTAGTGCTATATTTGTTAGGTTTGCTAGGAGTCATCATGTGCCCATAAGTGGTAATAGGGGTTGTAATCCTCGTGTGAGGATTAGAATTCGGCTGTGTGTGCGTTCGTAGTTTGTGTTAGCTAGGCAAAATAGTATGGAGGAGGTTAGTCCGTGGGAGATTATTAGGATTATGGCTCCTGAGAATGACCAGTGGGTTTGAATTATGCTTGCGGCAATAACTAGTCCTATGTGGCTTACGGAGGAGTAGGCAATGAGGGATTTTAGGTCTGTTTGGCGTAAGCAGATAGAACTAGTTATTAATGCGCCTCATAGGGCTAGGGTGAGGAAGGGGTAGTGTAGATGATTTGATAGGGGGGTTATGAGGGGCGTGACTCGTATGATGCCGTAGCCTCCTAGTTTTAGCAGTAAAGCGGCGAGTAGTATTGAACCTGCAATGGGGGCTTCTACATGGGCTTTGGGGAGTCAAAGGTGGAGACCATATAGAGGGGCTTTTACTATGAAGGCTATTAGAAGAGCTAGGCTGGTGGATAGGCTTGTTCATGAAGATGTAAGGGTAGGGTGGGTTAGTTTGAATGCAGGGAGGTATAGGGAGCCAGTTTTTGTGTGTAAGTATAGGATTGCAGTTAGGAGGGGTAGGGAGCTGGCTAGTGTGTAGAATAATAGGTAGGTGCCAGCGCTTAGACGTTCGGGCTGGCTTCCCCATCGTGTGATTAGGACTAGAGTGGGGATTAGGGTTGCTTCAAATGAGATATAGAATAGTGTGAGCTCTGTGGCTGAGAATGCCATGATAATGAATGGTTGGATAGTGATGAGGGCTAGGATGAACATACGCTTTCGTGTGAGGGGTTCATGTTGAAGATGGTTCTGGCTGGCTATGATTATAAGTGGGAGAAGTCAGCAGGATAACACTAACAGTGGGGATGAGATTTGGTCAATGCCGGCTCAAGGGGTTAGGTTTTTTGAGGGGTAGTATGTGGGAGTTAATCATTGTAGGCTAATGAAGGCGATTAGGAGGCTGTGTGTAGTAGTGTTAGATCATAGGAATTTTTGGGGGGATAGTAGGGTGACTGGGAGAAGTATGATTGTTGGGAGTAGGATTTTTAACATTGTAGTAGGCTAAGGTTGTGTAGATGGTCAGAGCCATGTGTTCGTGTGGATGCTACTAATATAGCTAGGCCGGTGCCTGCTTCGCATGCTGAGAAGGTTAGTATTAGTACTGGGGTTAATGTAAATGACGATATTTGGTTTTCAATTGATCAGGTTGAGAGGGGAATGTACATGGACAGTATTATGCTCTCTAGGCATAGTAGGGCAGAAATTAGGTGGGTTCGGTGGAATGCTAGTCCTAGGCTGCTGAATGTGAATGCGGAGTAGAAGCTGAAGTGGGAGAGTGACACGAGGAAGTTATAGGACTGTACTATAATCTGCTGGGCCGAAACCAGCTGTCTTAGGTTAGACTAACTTCCTGCTATTCTGCTCATTCTAGGCCGCCCTGCATTCATTCGTAGATGAGGCCGAATGTGAGGAGTGCAATGATGGTGATGGTTCAGGTGAGAGTGGTTAGAGGGGATTGGAGTTGGATTGCTCACGGTAGGGGGAGGAGGAGTGCAATTTCTAGGTCGAAGAGTAGGAATAGGATGGCTACTGAGGAAGAATCGGATTGAGAATGGAAGTCGAGCAGATCCTAGGGGGTCGAAACCGCATTCGTATGGTGATAGTTTTTCTGAGTCTGGGTTTGTTTGGGCGAGTCATGCATTTAGTAGGGTCAGTATTGAACTTAGTGTGAGGGAGAGGGTGAGTATGAATGTAAGTGTGTTCATTGCTCTTCTCTGGGTTAGTGCCAGATTTTAGAGATTGGAAGTCAATTGTAATTAATATACTAGAAGAGCAAGATCCTCATCAGTAGATTGTTATGTAAAGGAATAATCAGATGACATCTACAAAGTGCCAGTATCAGGCTGCAGCTTCAAACCCGAAGTGGTGGCTTGGTGTGAAGTGAAATTTGATTAGTCGGAGTAGACAGATGGTTAGGAAGGAAGATCCGATTATTACGTGCAGGCCGTGGAATCCTGTGGCAACAAAGAAAGTGGAGCCGTAGACACTGTCGGCAATTGAGAATGGGGCTTCGTGGTATTCTATTGCTTGGAGGGCTGTAAAGTAGAATCCTAATAGAATGGTTAGGGTTAGTGCATGGATAGCCTGTTTTCGGTTGGCTTCTATGATGCTATGGTGAGCTCATGTTACGGTGACACCTGAGGCTAGGAGGATTGCTGTGTTTAGGAGGGGGACTTCTAGGGGGTTTAAGGGTTTGATTCCTGTTGGTGGTCAGTGTCCTCCTAGTTCGGGAGTGGGAACTAGGCTTGAGTGGAAGAATGCTCAGAAGAAGCCCAGGAAGAAGAAAACTTCTGATGTGATAAAAAGGACTATTCCGTATCGTAGGCCTTTTTGAACGGTTGGGGTGTGGTGACCTTGGAAGGTGCTTTCTCGCACTACATCTCGTCATCATTGAAGTATGACTAGTAGTATGGAGAGAAGGCCTGTGGCTAGTAGAGTAGAGGAGTTGTAGTGAAATCATATGATTAAGCCTGAGGTTGTTAGGAGGGCTGTGGCTGCTCCAAGGATGGGCCAGGGGCTTGGGTCAACTATGTGGTAGGAGTGAGCTTGGTGGGTCATTAGATATTTTCTTGTAAGTACAGGCTTAGTAGTAGTGTGAATACGTAGGCTTGGATCATGGCTACTGCCACTTCCAGTAGGGTGAGCAGAAGAAGGATTGTGAAGGTGAGGATAGAGATTGCGGGTATTATAGGTAGTAGGATTGCAGTGGCTGTAGAAATGAGTTGAATGAGTAGATGGCCTGCTGTGAGGTTTGCAGTCAGGCGGACGCCTAGGGCTAATGGGCGGATAAGTAAGCTAGTCGTTTCGATTATGATTAGTGCTGGAATCAGCGGTGTGGGAGTCCCTTCTGGAAGAAGGTGGCCCAGGGAAGTTGATGGTTGGTTTCGTAGGCCGATTAGTAGAGTAGCCAGTCATAAGGGAAAGGCTAGGGCTATGTTTATAGACAATTGAGTGGTTGGAGTAAAAGTGTAGGGCAGTAGGCCTAGAAGGTTGATTATAAGTAGCATAATCATTAGTGAGGTGAGTAGTATTGCCCATTTGTGGCCTGCTTTGTTTAGGGGGATTATTAGTTGTTTAGTAGCTAGGTGAATAGATCAGAGTTGAAGGGTTGATAGGCGGTTGGAGACTCAGCGTTTGTCTGGGGCTGGTAGGAGGAGGGCAGGGAATAGGAGGGATAGAAGGATTAGCGGGATTCCTAGGAGGTGTGGGCTTGAAAATTGGTCGAAGAAGCTTAGGTTCATGGTCAGGTTCATGGGGTGGTTTTGATTATCGGGGTTTTATTTGATGGAGAGTTTGTTGGTGTAAATGATAGTAGTTTTGGCTGAATAAGTAAGGAAAGGGTTAGTCATGTTAGTAGGAAGATGGTAAATCACGGGTTTGGGTTTAGCTGGGGCATGGTCATTAAGGAGGGTAGGTGAGCCTCTATCTCTAGCTTAAAAGGCTAGTGCTGATTCATAGCTTCTTAATGGTTAGGATGATAACAGTGTAGATCAGGCTTCGAAGTGCTTGAGGGGAGTAGATTCTACTACGATGGGCATGTAGCTGTGATTGGCTCCACAGATTTCCGAGCACTGTCCGTAAAAAATCCCAGGTCGAGTGGTAACGAAGGAGGTTTGGTTAAGTCGGCCTGGGATTGCGTCTGTTTTGACTCCGAGGGTAGGTACAGCTCAGGAGTGAAGTACGTCATCAGCTGTAATGATAACTCGGATGGGGGATTCTATGGGGATTACGATGCGGTGGTCTACTTCTAATAATCGGAAGTGTCCTTGGGGTAGGTCTGTGGTTGGGATTATGTATGAGTCAAATGATAGGTCTTTGAAGTCTGTGTATTCGTAGGTTCAGTATCATTGGTGACCGATTGCCTTTAAGGTAAGGTCTGGCTCGTCAATTTCGTCTATTATATAGAGGATTTGTAGGGAGGGGAGGGCAAGAAGAATTAGTACGATGGCTGGCAGGATGGTTCAAATTAGTTCGACTTCTTGGGCGTCAACAGTATTTGATGATAGTTTTTCTATAAGTATAAGGGTTAGTAGGTAGAGTACGAGGCTGCAGATGGCTAGAGCTACTATTAGGGCGTGGTCGTGGAATTCGACTAGTTCTTCTATGATTGGGGAGGAGGCGTCTTGGAATCCTAATTGGGAGTGGTTGGCCATGTGAGAGGTACAGGGATTGCACCTGTGATTTAGCCTTGACAAGGCTATGTAATTGGTTTACTAACGTCTCATAAAGAAAGAAGCATTAGTGGTTTGATGCGGTTGGCTTGAAACCAGCATGTGAGGGTTCGATTCCTTCCTTTCTTGGACTTGGACGAAGGCTGGTTCTTCGAAGGTGTGGTATGGGGGTGGGCAACCATGAATTCATTCAATGTTGGTAGTGGTTAATTCGGGCTGTAGAACTTTACGTTTTGAGGAGAAAGCCTCTCAGACGATAAATATTAGTATAATTACGGCTGTTATTGAGATTAGGGAGCCGATGGAGGATAGGGTGTTTCATAGTGCGTAGGCGTCTGGGTAGTCAGAGTATCGGCGGGGTATGCCCGCTAGGCCTAGGAAGTGCTGTGGGAAGAAGGTTAGGTTTACTCCTGCAAATATGACCCCAAAGTGGGTCTTGGTTCATGTGGGGTGGAGGGTAAAGCCTGTGAATAGGGGGAATCAGTGGGTAAACCCAGCTAGAATGGCAAAGACTGCCCCCATAGAGAGAACGTAGTGGAAATGGGCTACTACATAGTATGTGTCGTGCAAAGCGATGTCTAATGAAGAGTTTGCAAGGACAATTCCTGTCAGGCCGCCAATGGTGAATAGGAAGATAAATCCTAGGGCTCATAGTATAGGAGGGTCTCATTTGATTGTACCTCCATGCAGGGTGGCAAGTCAGCTGAAGACTTTAATGCCAGTTGGGATGGCAATGATTATAGTGGCAGATGTGAAGTAAGCTCGAGTATCTACGTCTATACCTACTGTGAATATATGGTGGGCTCATACGATGAAGCCAAGAAATCCGATTGATAGTATTGCTCATACTATTCCTATGTAGCCGAATGGTTCTTTTTTGCCAGCGTAGTATGCTACTACGTGGGAAATGATCCCAAAGCCGGGGAGAATGAGGATGTAAACTTCTGGGTGACCAAAGAATCAGAAGAGGTGTTGATATAGAACTGGGTCTCCGCCCCCGGCTGGATCGAAGAATGTGGTATTAAGATTACGGTCAGTAAGGAGCATGGTGATGCCAGCTGCTAGGACGGGGAGGGATAATAAAAGTAGGATGGCAGTGATAAGGACTGATCATACGAATAGAGGGGTTTGGTATTGTGAGAGGGCTGGGGGTTTTATGTTGATGGCGGTAGTAATAAAGTTGATTGCCCCTAGGATAGAGGAGACACCTGCTAGGTGAAGGGAGAAGATGGCCAGGTCTACTGAAGCGCCAGCGTGGGCTAGGTTTCCTGCTAAGGGAGGGTAGACAGTTCATCCTGTTCCAGCTCCAGCTTCTACGGTGGATGAGGCTAGTAAAAGAAGAAAGGATGGGGGAAGGAGTCAGAAGCTCATGTTGTTTATCCGTGGGAATGCTATGTCGGGCGCGCCGATTATGAGGGGAACTAGTCAGTTTCCAAAGCCGCCAATTATGATTGGTATGACTATGAAGAAGATTATGACGAAGGCATGGGCTGTGACGATTACGTTGTAAATTTGATCGTCTCCTAATAGGGTTCCTGGTTGGCCAAGTTCTGCGCGAATTAGCAGGCTTAGTGCGGTGCCTACTATGCCTGCTCATGTACCAAAAATTAAGTAGAGGGTGCCGATGTCTTTATGGTTAGTTGAGAATAATCATCGATTGATGAAGGTCACAGGTAAGATGGCTGAGTGCGTAAGCGTTAGGCTGTAGTCCTTTTTACAGAGGTTCAATTCCTCTTCTTATCGGCCCTGTAGTGAAATTCATATTGAGTTGCAAGCTCAGTGATGTACATTAAGGTGTGCCAGGGTCTTTGTAGGCAGGAGCCAGGAGGTAAGGCATTTAGCTGTTAACTAGAGTTACATGGGATCGAGACCCATCTGCCTAGCTAAGGCTTTAGCTTAATTAAAGCATTTGATTTGCATTCAGGAGATACAGGTTAATATCCTGTTGGCCTTAGTGTTGCAGAAACTAAGAGGGTTTAACTCTTATTTGAGGCTTTGAAGGCCTCCGGTTTGGGAGGGTTTGGGTTATCCTAAGTTTCTAGACCATGGTGAGAATTATAGGGGAGAGGGGCAGGAGGGAGATTGATAGTGAAGTTAGGATGGCAGTGAAGGTGTTTGGTGTTTTACGGAGATACCATGTTTTTATGTGATTGGAGGAGTTAGGTGGGAGAGTGATTGTTGAGTGGTATGCGAGGCGAAGGTAAAAGAATAGGCTCAGGAGTGATAGCATGGCGGCGATTGTGGCGGCAGGGGTTATTTCTTGTTTGGTGAGCTCCTGGATGATTAATCATTTGGGGATGAAGCCGGTTAATGGGGGAAGGCCTGCTAGAGAGAGCAGGGTGAGTATTAGGGTCGCATTTAGGGTGGGAGTTTTTGTTCATGAGATTAGCATAGTTGATAGTTTTAGGACTTTGATTATGTTTAGTGAGAGGAATACGGTTGTTGTTATTACTGTATAGAGGAGGAAGGTTAGTAGGCTGAGTTTGGGGCTGTAGATAGTGACTAGGGTTATTCATCCTAAGTGGGAAATGGATGAGAAGGCTAGAATTTTTCGTGTTTGTGTTTGATTGAGGCCTATTCAGCCTCCCAGTGCTATTGAGGTGATAGCTAGGGTAATAAGCAGGATAGGGTTTAGTGATTTTGACGTTACTAGAAGGAGTGTGAGTGGGGGGAATTTTATTAGTGTTGAGAGTAATAGGGCAGTGGTTAGGTGTGATCCTTGGAGTACTTCTGGAAATCAAAAGTGGAATGGGGCTAGGCCAAGTTTGATTGCGATTGCTGTTGTTAGTATAAGGCATGGGAGGGGGTGGTTTAGCTGGGTGATGTCTCATTGGCCAGTGAGTCAGGCATTGATTATGCTTGAGAAAAGGATTAGGGCTGATGCAGTGGATTGTGTCAGGAAGTATTTGATTGTCGCCTCGATTGCTCGTGGGTGATGGGATTTGGCAATGAGGGGGATGATGGCTAGGGTGTTAATTTCTAGGCCCGTCCAGGCTGCCATTCAGTGATTGCTTGAGATTACAATGGTTGTTCCTGCAAAGAGGCTTAAGGTTGTAATTAACTTTGCATGGGGGTTCATTAGTAGGGGAGGGGGTTACACCATCATTTTCGGGGTATGGGCCCAATAGCTTTGTTAGCTGACCCTACTAGAAAATAATATAGAGGGAGTATGGAGAGTTTTGATCTCTCTTGTGTAGGTTCGATTCCTACTTTTCTAAGTTTCTTAGGAAATGAGAGGGCTGTTATACCTCTATGTTCACTTTATCATAGTGACCCTTTAGGTTCAGGCACATTTCCTTAGGGAAGGAGGTAGGCCAGCATAGCAGATTGGTATGCTGGTGTGCCAGAGGCATAGGGCTAATGTCAAGGGCAGGAAGTTTTTTCATAGGAGGTGCATTAACTGGTCATAACGAAATCGTGGGTATGATGCCCGGACTCATAGGAATCCAGATGATAGGAGCAGTACTTTTGCGGCTAATGTAATTGGGAATAGTTCTGGGGAGAGGTTTAATGCGCTTGGGTTTAGGAATAAAATAGCAGTTAGTATGTTTATCAATATAATGTTGGCGTATTCAGCTAGGAAGAAGAGGGCAAAAGGGCCCGCAGCATATTCAACGTTGAACCCTGACACGAGTTCTGACTCTCCTTCTGTGAGGTCGAAGGGAGCCCGATTTGTTTCGGCAAGGGTGGAAATGTATCATATTATTGCTAGGGGCCATGAGGAGAAAATGAGGTAGATGGGTTCTTGGGTAGTGGCTAAAGTGCTAAGAGCATAGTTTCCACTGAAGATGACTAGGGATAGGAGGATGAGGGCTAAGGTGACTTCGTATGAGATAGTTTGTGCGACTGCTCGCAGTGCGCCAATTAAGGCGTATTTGGAGTTGGAGGCTCACCCTGATCAAAGAAGGGAGTACACGGCTAGGCTTGATATGGCTAGGAGGAATAAGAGGCCCAGGTTTAGGTCTGTAAGGGAGAATGGCAATGGAAGGGGGATTCAGATAGTGAGGGCTAAGAGGAGGGCTAGGATAGGGGTTGTAGTGAACAGGAGGGGTGATGAGGTGGATGGGCGAATGGGTTCTTTAATGAATAGTTTTACTCCATCTGCAATTGGTTGGAGTAATCCAAAGGGTCCCACAATGTTTGGTCCTTTTCGGGATTGCATGTAGCTGAGAATCTTACGCTCTACTAGGGTTAGAAAGGCTACGGCAATTAGGACGGGGAGAATGTAGGAGAGGGTTATGATAAGGTGGTTTACTGTGGTTAGTCATATCATGGCTGGGAGGGGCTAGGGAGAGGATTTGAACCTCTGGTTAAAGGGCTTAAGCCTTTTGCATTTGCCAAGCTCTGCCACGCTAGCGAGGGTCCTTTTCTTGGACGGCAGTTGTGGTGTGTTGGTTTCTTGGTAGTTGAGTTGGATTCACTACTTAGAGGGAGGGCATGCTTGTGGTATTGGCCCCACTTCTTCGGTCCTTTCGTACTAGAAGAGGTGTTTCATAGATAGAAACCGACCTGGATTGCTCCGGTCTGAACTCAGATCACGTAGGACTGTTAATCGTTGAACAAACGAACCCTTAATAGCGGCTGCACCATTAGGTTGTCCTGATCCAACATCGAGGTCGTAAACCCCCTTGTCGATATGGGCTCTTGGAGGGGATTGCGCTGTTATCCCTGGGGTAGCTTGGTCCATTGGTCAATTGTATTGGGTCTGGTGACTTTTAGCACTTTGAGCGGTAGCTCTTAGTGAAGGGTTGTGGCCTGGATTGATTTGGAGGGTTTTTTTTTCTCCAAGGTCGCCCCAACCGAAAAATGTTGACCAGGCATTAATGAAAGCAGGTGTGCCCGTATGGGGGAGTGTTTGATTAGGTGGTCATTGATTTTCAAGTTCCACAGGGTCTTCTCGTCTTATGTTCATATTCTCGCTTTTGCACGAGAGTATCAATTTCACCGATTATCTGCAGGAGACAGTTAAGACCTCGTTTAGCCGTTCATACAAGTCTCGATTTATGGGACAATTGATTGCGCTACCTTTGCACGGTTAGGATACCGCGGCCGTTGAACTTCGATGTCACTGGGCAGGCATCACCTTCAATACTTGTTATTGGCTGAAGGCTATGTTTTTGGTAAACAGTCGGGCCTTGGGTTTGCCGAGTTCCTTTTGCAGATTTTAATCGTCCGGTAGGCGTTCCTGGGTGGGTTTAACAGAAGGAGGAATATGTGCTCTTGTTGGAGTGGGGATATAAGTAGTCTGTTAATAATGTATTAATGTAAGTTTACGCTCATTGGAGGGAGGATCTCAGGTTACTCATTCTAGCATTAATTCTTCTATTACAATAGGTTGGCCCATTGTGGGTAAGGGAGTCGCGTGTGTTTTCGGATTTTTTTGGGTTATGAGCTTTGACGCACTCTTTGTTGGTGGCTGCTTTAAGGCCCACAAGGAGGGGGGGAGGTGGTTATCCGCTAGAAGAGGTTGTGTTCTTTGTCAAAGGAGCTGTACCTCCTTTGAGTAGCTCTTAATTCCATTACAAGGGGGTTAGTGGGTCCTGGAGGGAAAATTAAGGGAGAACTTAGATTCGTTTGGTGGGCAACCAGCTATCACCCAGCTCGATAGGCTTTTCACCGCTACTGGCAGGTCGTCCCACTCTTTTGCGACAGAGACGGGTTTGCCCCGGGTGATGGGCTGCCTGTAAGTAGCTCGCTTGGGTTTCGGGAGGGCAAGCTTTAATCCGTTTTGCTTGGTTGTACTTGCTAAATCATGATGCAAAAGGTACAAGGGTCGATCTTTGCTGTTTGTTGCTTAGGGTTTCATTATTATTTCATCTTTCCCTTACGGTACTGTTCACTCTATTGCGCCGAGGAGTCTTTTCTATCGCCTATACTGGGTTAAGGGTAGAATGTTTTAGTTTAGTTTGGTAATGGGTTTTTGGGAGTGTAGAATTGGTTGGGCTAGAGTAAGCATCGAGGCGATCTAGTGTAGTAGATATCTTTCAGGTGTAAGCTGAATACTTTAAGTTATAGCTACGTCTCGGTGTTCTAAGTGCACCTTCCGGTACACTTACCTTGTTACGACTTACCTCGTCTTTGGCTTATTGTAGGGTTGATTATTTATGCGGGTAGGCGGGCCTGTGAAGAGGGTGACGGGCGGTATGTACGTGTCCCAGAGCCGGTTTAAAGTAGACTCTATTGTTCAACTTTACTGCTAAATCCTCCTTCTGGGGGCGGTTTCATGCCCCGTTGCCGTGTGTTCTATGCTAGAAAATGTAGCCCATTTCTTCCACCCCATGGGCTATACCTTGACCTGTCTTGTTAGTGGGGGAGAACTATTGGGCTCACTGTAGGACTTTCAAGGGAGGTGAGCTGGCGACGGCGGTATGTAGGCTGTGTTGGCGAGAGGTGGTTGGGTGTATCGTGGGTTATCGGTTATAGAACAGGCTCCTCTAGGTGGGTTTGGGACACCGCCAAGTCCTTAGAGTTTTAAGCGTTTGTGCTCGTAGTTCTCGGGCGAATACTTTGGTAGGGTAAAAGTATCTGGATTTAGGGCTAGGCATAGTGGGGTATCTAATCCCAGTTTGTGCCCTAGCTTTCGTGGGTTGAAATTGATCGCGGGTGCTAGGATCTATTTTGGGGTGGGTTTAGGTGCGTCTTGGGCTTATGACAGCTTGGTCGCATTTTGATCTTAGCTGGTAGGATAACATCTTGCCACTCTTTACGCCGGATGGACAGTTAATTTGGGTCTCTTGTATGGCCGCGGTGGCTGGCACAAGATTTACCGACCCTAGGGTTTACCATAACTAAGTCAAGTTTTCACTTATTGCTTAATGTTAATTACTGCTGAATACCCGTGGGGGTGTGGCTTTAGCAAGGCGTTTTGGGCTACGGCGGGGGGAGGGGTGTGCCTGATGCCTGCTCCTTGTGTCTTGGTGGAAGGGTGTTAGGGCATTTACACTGGAGTGCGGATACTTGCATGTATATGTTTGGTAAAAATTAACTGTAAGGTTAGGACTAAGTCTTTTGCTCCCAGGAGGAATGTGGGCGCCGTCTTGGCATCTTCAGTGCCATGCTTTGAGTTAAGCTATGGGAGCTGGGTGATAGTTTGTTTTTGGTTGGTTTGTCCAGGATTGGAAAAGAAAGAAAATGTATGTTTGTGGTGGTTGTTTTTGGTAGTGGAGTTTCTCTAATAAATTTGGTGTGTAACAAATGTATGTATATGATGCAAACGTTTTTGGATGGTGTTAAGGGAATCTTAGCGCCGTTTTTAAATGCAAATAAATTTTTTTGTAAAACGTTTGTTGATGATCGAAAAAAAAGTTAGGAAAACTTCCTAGTTTTGTTAGAAAAATAGAGGAAGTGAAAATTTGCAAAAATATGCCCGTCAAGCATTCACTAAATAGCACCATGTTTGGGCGGGGTGGAAGAGCCATTACCAAATGCGATCCAAAGTGCATCAGTGTCAAAATGATTCCCCATATACGCAAACCGTCTCATTGAGGGACGCCTGAGGTCTAGAATAGGACGCAAACCAGGAGATGTCCAGACCTAGATTGTGTGCACTCCGCAACGGCACTGGAAATGCCAGCTGTGAAGAAGCCCCAGAAAAAAAAGGGAACCAATAGCAGAGAAGAGATAAGATGCCGCGATCACGGACTAAAATGGTGGGTATTCTCCGACCAGATGCCTCGTGAAAAGCATAGTGATAGGGAATAGGAGAAGGATGGCCCTGATATAGGAACCAGAGGCGCAAAAGAGCAAGAGGGGCGAGGGTTTAGGGGGAATGAATGGGCCTGAAGCTAGTCACGTAGGACATTACGGGCAGGGGTTGCTGATCTCTCGTGAGGTGTACGATTAATAAATCCATCTGATACGTCGAGCATAACCAAATGTGGATAAGGCTGTATTATTAATATTATGTCCTGAAACCATTCACTGGTTAGGTGACTTGAATGTGCTAGATCGTGAATAAGTAGTGTATTTCTGGTTGTCCTAAAGCATACATGTTAATGTGCATTGGGAGAAATGTGGCTAGAAAGACGCATGTCCGTTTACATATAATGGGTATAGTACATATATAGAATGTATTACTGGACCATAATGTATGGGGCACATAAAAATATGCACGATTATACATAGCATACCCCCCCGGGGGGGGTAGGGGGGGGGGCCCTTGCTAGAGAGAGATGTGCTTAGTAGGAGGGTTAGGTTAAAAATTAGTT